AAGGATTCAATGCAGACTTTGATGGGGATCAAATGGCTGTTCATGTACCTTTATCTTTGGAAGCGCAAGCGGAGGCTCGTTTACTTATGTTTTCTCATATGAATCTCTTTTCTCCGGCTATTGGAGATCCCATTTCGGTACCAACCCAAGATATGCTTATTGGACTCTATGTATTAACGATCGGGAATCGTCGAGGTATTTGTGCAAATAGGTATAATCCATGGAATCGCATAAACTATCAAAATGAAACAGTTAATGATTATAAGTATAAATATACTACGAAAGAGAAAGAGCCCTATTTTTGTAGTTCCTATGATGTACTTATAGTTTATCAGCAGAAACGAATCAATTTAGATAGTCCTTTGTGGCTTCGGTGGCGACTAGATCAACGTGTCATTGCCTCAAGAGAAGTTCCTGTCGAAGTTCAATATGAATCTTTGGGTACCTATCATGAAATTTATGGGCACTATCTAATAGTAAGACGTATAAAAAAACAAACCCTTTGTATATACACCCGAACCACTGTTGGTCATATTTCTTTTTCTCGAGAAATAGAAGAAGCCATACAGGGGTTTTGTCAGGCCTACTCATACGGTACCTAAGCTAAGGAATTATGTAATACCGCGGGAATTTGGATCTCTCCGGTTCAACTGGAATCATAATTCCTTAATTTCTACATGAATCGAGATCCAGTAAAGGAGGTCTTCGAATCACTGACTCAAACCCATTGGCGAATCCTACTCAGCGGAATAGAGAAGTACTTATGGCAGAATGGGCTGATCTGTTCTTTTACAATAAAGCGATAGATGGGTCTGCCATGAAACGACTTATTAGCAGATTAATAGATCACTTCGGAATGGCATATACATCGCACACCCTGGATCAAGTAAAGACTCTGGGTTTCCAGCAAGCCACTGCTACATCCATTTCATTAGGAATTGATGATCTTTTAACAGTACCTTCTAAGGGGTGGCTAGTCCAAGATGCTGAACAACAAAGTTTCATTTTAGAAAAGCACCATCATTATGGGAATGTACACACAGTAGAAAAATTACGCCAATCCATTGAGATATGGTATGCTACAAGTGAATATTTGAGACAAGAAATGCATCCTAATTTTAGGATGACTGATCCTTCTAATTCAGTCCATATAATGTCCTTTTCGGGAGCTAGAGGAAATGCATCTCAGGTACACCAATTAGTAGGTATGAGAGGATTAATGTCGGATCCCCAAGGACAAATGATTGATTTACCGATTCAAAGCAATTTACGCGAAGGACTTTCTTTAACGGAATATATCATTTCCTGCTACGGAGCCCGCAAAGGAGTTGTGGATACTGCTGTACGAACATCAGATGCTGGATACCTCACGCGTAGACTTGTTGAAGTAGTTCAACACATTGTTGTACGTAGAACAGATTGTGGCACTACCCGAGGCATTTCCGTGAGTCCTAGAAATGGGATGACGGAAAGAATTTGGGTCCAAACACTAATTGGTCGTGTATTAGCATACAATATATATATGGGCCCACGTTGCATTGCCGCTCAAAATAAAGATATTGGGGTTGGACTTGTCACTCGATTCATAACCTTTCGAACACAACCAATATATATTCGAACCCCCTTTCTTTGCAGGAGTATATCTTGGATCTGTCGATTATGTTATGGTCAGAGTCCCACTCATGGCGACCTGGTCGAATTAGGAGAAGCAGTAGGTATTATTGCGGGTCAATCAATCGGCGAACCGGGGACTCAACTAACATTAAGAACTTTTCATACCGGTGGAGTATTCACAGGTGGTACTGCAGAACATGTACGAGCTCCTTTTAAGGGAAAAATCAAATTCAATGAGGATTTGGTTCATCCCACACGTACACGTCATGGGCATCCTGCTTTTCTATGTTATATAGACCTGTATGTAACTATTGAGAGTCACGATATTCTACATAATGTGAATATTCCACCCAAAAGTTTTCTTTTAGTTCAAAACGATCAATATGTAGAATCAGAACAAGTGATTGCTGAGATTCGCGCTGGAACATCCACTTTCAATTTTAATAAAGTTAAAGAGAAAGTTCGAAAACATATTTATTCTGACTCAGAGGGAGAAATGCACTGGAGTACCGATGTGTACCATGCACCTGAATATAAATATGGTAATGTTCATCTCTTACCCAAAACAAGTCATTTATGGATATTATCAGGAGCTCTGTGCAGATCCAGTATAGTGCCTTTTTCGCTCCACAAGGATCAAGATCAAATGAATGTTCATTCTGTTGAATGGAGATCCATTTCTGACCTCTCCGTGACTAATGATCAAGTGAGACACAAATTGTTTAGTTCGAATCCTTACGGTAAAAGGGGGGGGGTTCTTGATTATTCAGGACCTGATCGAATCATATCCAACGGTCATTGGAATTTCATATATCCTACCATTCTCCACGAGAATTCTGATTTATTGGCTAAGAGGCGAAGAAATAGATTTATCATCCCATTCCAA